TTTCGAGTTTATTTTTTTGTTCCTATTCTCCTTTCTCATAAAAAGGTACTTAAACAAAGCAAAGTAAAGGATTACTTCGTTCTTGATAGTTATTTACTTAATCGGTGGATAGGAACATACTCTGGATCGGAATCGTGGGGAGTACTCCTTCATCATTTCTACCAACATAAAGCCCCAATTAGAATCCCTTTTATGCTATGCAGTATGCACATAAAAATCCTGTTGAATAACTTACATAATCTCTATTACGAATCCTTTGTGTACCTTGGTGTTCCTAACTATCCACTATTTTTGGTCAAAAGGACCCCGCTCATTAGGGTAATATATGTATGTTAATAACTAGTAAAATCCCTAGATAGTTGCTCCTTTTGAACCCGCTTCAAGTCATGATGACTAATCACTCAATCTTGGGGTAAATAGTATATAATATAATGCTTATGTTTACTTTCACTTAACTCTTGTACATAGAAAATGAGACTGAATCCTTTTACTGCAAAGTATTAAGCTGTTTTTTTCACTCATATAACTATCTGGTTTAGTTCATCAACCCGAATGATGAATATAAAATAAAATATAGATTCAACTCATGAAAATTCCTTCCTATAAATAAAAGAAATAAGAAATAGAGTAAATTTTATGTCTCAACGAATCACACGTAGAGATATTGATAACACACATAGAGTTAATGGTATTTCATAACTAATTGATTGAGCAGCAGCCCGTAAACCACCTAAAAAAGAATATTTATTATTTGATCCATAACCTGACATAAGAAGGCCCACGGGAGCAATACTTGAAATGGCAATCCATAAAAAAACACCAATACTGACATCGGCGAGAACAAGGCGATATCCAAAAGGAATTACTAAATAACTTAGTAGAATTGATGTGACTGCTATGGATGGTCCGATACTGAATAAACGAGTATCTCCTCTTGATGGAAGAAGATTCTCTTTGAAAAGTAATTTTGTACCATCTGCTAAAGCTTGAAGAATTCCCAAAGGCCCGGCGTATTCAGGGCCAATACGTTGTTGTATCCCCGCAGATATTTCTCTTTCTAACCAAACAATTACTAGTACACCTATTGTGATTCCTAATACAGGAGTAAAAATAGGGACAAGCATCCATATGATCTCATATACCTCTTTTAAGGATTCCAATCTAAAAAAAGAATTGATAGCTTGTACTTCTGTTGTATCTATTATCATTTTAACGATCTACTTCTCCCATAATGATATCTATGCTACCTAGTATTGTCATAATATCAGCCAATTTCATTCTTTTAACTAATTGAGGAAGGATTTGCAAATTGATAAAACCCGGTGGTCGTATTTTCCATCTCCAAGGAAAAACACCCTTATCTCCTATCAGAAAAATTCCTAATTCTCCTTTTGGGGCTTCGACTCTCACATAAAGTTCTTGCTTTAACAATTCAAAAGTAGGAGAAGGTTTTTTACTGATAAATCGATAGTCAAAATCATTCCATTCGGGATCCCATACTTTATCAAAGCGCCGGATTTCTAAATTCTCATAGGGCCCCCCCGGAATTCCTTCTAAAGCCTGTTGAATAATTTTTATTGATTCTGTCATTTCACTGATTCGTACTAAATAACGAGCTAATGAATCCCCTTCCTTTTGCCATTGAACTCCCCAATCAAATTCATCGTAAGACTCATAATGATCAACCTTCCGAAGATCCCATTGTATTCCGGAAGCTCGTAGCATTGGTCCCGATAAACCCCAATTTATTGCCTCCTCTCCGCCAATAATGCCTACTCCCTCAACTCGCTCTAAAAAAATAGGATTCCGTGTAATAAGCCTTTGATATTCAGTAACTCTTGTTAAAAAATAATAACAAAAATCCAAACATTTATCTATCCAGCCATGAGGTAAATCAGCAGCGACTCCTCCAATACGAAAATAATTATGCATCATTCGCATACCGGTAGCAGCTTCGAATAAGTCATATATCAATTCTCTTTCTCGAAAAATATAAAAGAAGGGGGTCTGTGCGCCAATATCTGCCATAAAAGGGCCAAGCCATAACAAATGCGAAGCTATACGACTTAACTCTAACATAATGACTCTGATATAGCTGGCCCTTTTAGGCACTTGAATATTGCCTAACTGCTCTGGGGCATTTACAGTTATTGCTTCAGTGAACATAGTAGCTAAATAATCCCAACGTGTTACATAAGGTAAATATTGTATAATTGTTCGGTTTTCCGCAATTTTTTCCATCCCTCTATGTAAATAACCCAATATTGGTTCACAGTCAATAACATCTTCACCATCTAGAGTAACAATGAGTCGAAGAACACCGTGCATTGATGGGTGCTGAGGACCCATATTGACTATCATAAGGTAATTTCGTGTAGCTCGTGCAGTCATAGGTTTGTTCCCGATTCATTCTTCCATGAATTGCTGAAAGCGAAAAGAGGTTCATCAAAATTTAAGCGAAAATTCAAAACGACTCTTCAAATTAATGATTTTTTGTTTCTCGAATCTCCAACCGGCCAATTAATTCTTTATAACGTACTCTATTTTTTTTTAACAAATAGGCGAGCAGCCGTTGACGTTTTCCTAGAATTTTACGCAGACCTCTCTGAGATAAATAGTCTTTTTTGTGCAATTCCAAATGTGAAGTAAGCCTCCGTATCCTATTGGTGAAACTCACTACTTGAAATTCAACAGACCCTTTATTGTCTTCGTTTTCCTCTTTCAAAATAATTGCACTGAATGGGTTTTTTATCATAAAAAAGCTCCTTCTACCCTTTAATTTACATATAAATATATTTTATTTTATCGATCAGTAATAATAATATTAGTCATTTTAATGTAGTAATTAATATACACAAGAATTTGAATTTATTTATGGACTTCCAATTTCATTAATCAAATTTTAATTTGATTTGGACAGGGATTAAAAAGGAGATGGTACGTTTTTACACTCACAACGTCAAATAATTTAGACCTAAAATTCGGAATATTCCGTAGATTCGTTTATTTTCTAGATTTTATCCAAACAAATTGATACGTCATTGATTTTGTATTAAATAAAAAAGATCTATATTAAGACTGGGACGTAAGACAGGGCATATGTTCATCTGTTTGCTTTTCTATATGGTACAGAATAGATAGGAAAAATGTACTATCAACCTATTTTGAATTGTGGATATATTCTTAACATACTAAAACGGCTTCCATTATTGGTATTAAACCAATATCTATTCATACAAGCTAAGTCTTCTAATCGATAATTAGGCCAAAGAAATAACTTTAATTTAATTAATTCGTTTTTATTTCTATCAATATATTTTTTTTTATCCAAAAAAGGATTCCTGCTTTTTATGTTCTTCTTGTTACAAAATACTGGATTTTTATCCACACTATTTAGATTCTTTGAGTTGAAAGAAATTAGAATTCTCAACTCTCTACGACGTCTAGACGATAAAATCTTTTCAGGGACGATAAAATCATAATGTTTTTTGTCTCTCTTTCGAATTATTATTTGATATCTTGGGATAGATTCATCCAATTTTTTTTTATTGATATATCTTTGTTCTCGATATCTTTGAGTAGTTTGGTACTTACTCTTATGAACCAACGATATACCTACGGTTTGATACATAATAAAGTATCCGTCGTTTTTTACAGACAAACGGATGGGATCGATAAAAAATATCCCCTTTTTATTCAATTCTATAGGAGTCAATTTTTTTCGAATCACCATTATATCCAGATTTAATTCTTTTCTTTGAATAGACGATATAGTAGTATCTCTTGGATTTATCAGTCCAAGCAAGTAACAATATATCTTGATATTATTGATCATTCTTTCAGTAAAATTCGGAATTAAACCATCGTCTATTATCCATTGAAAAAGCAAATAGTGTTTCCGTAAGAAAATCATTTCTGGTCTCATCTTATTCCGGATCTTATATTTTTTTTTCATTTTATCTTGGTTTTGTGCATATGATCTAAGGCCTCTTCGTCCTGCGGGTTCTTTTTCTTCTTGATTTCGATTCATTAATTCAGAATATATTTTTTCATTCGATGGTCTAAAAAAATTCCATTTTTTCTTTTCATTGATGTTTTTCTTTTTATTTAAATTTAAAAGAAGTAATTTGCTTGGTATAATCCATGGTTTTGTTTTGTATACATTATAAAGTGGCACAAATTCTGGGAAGAACGTAAGTTTCAGATTTGTCGATATTTGGTTTAGGATTTCTTCATTCATTTCCATCCAACCAAAAAAAAGTTTCTTATCATTGATTGGATTTCTTTCTAAATCTTGATGAATCGTCAGATAAAAAATATCGTTTTTATCCATTTTATCAATTTTTTGGTAATTCTTACTTCCAAGCTTAGTATTTATATTACTGTTATAATCCATTTTGGTCCAGGCCTCAATATCCTTTTTTTGTCTTCTAAAAAAATTGAGAATTGTCCAATCAAAATATTTTCTATCTGGATTTATTTGCATATACATAATATCACCCTTTTTTAGATAATGATTTTCTAAATAATGATTGATAGGAATTTCCTCCAGGTTTTCAAAAAATTTTTGTTTATAATTGTTATAATTAAAAGTAATTTTTTGGTTGTTTTTTAATTCTGATGGTGATCCATAAATTAGATATGAGGACTTCTTAATTTCAGAATTAATATATTTATATGATAAAAGATCATATATATAGTATTTTGGAAAATTATCTTTTTGGGTTGGTAATGGATATACTTTAAAATCCTTTTGTTTTTTGTGATAAAGTAATCGGTCTTTTTCATACGAATTCCATTTTGTTAAATCTTTATTTGGGGTCATACCACCTTCATTTATTGTAGTTCGCCATTTTTTTGGTATTAATCCAGACCATCTAATCTGAGATAAATTGTATTGATAATGACCTCTTAACCAGCTTTTCCATTGATTCGTTTCAGAACTTGAAAGTTTCGTATGTCTTAATTCGGAATTAAATATTCCTTGTGTTACAAAATAA